ACCCGTACTCGGTATTGGTATGTACCCTGATTTTGTTCTTTCACTATCAGTTGAAAGGGTTGAAGTTATTCTATCTAATTCTTTTTATAGATAGTTTTTCGTTTTTTTATTCATAAAAAAACGAAAAAATCTTATCATTTACAAAAATGTTTAATGACAATAATGACAAAAAGAGGGCTTTTTCTTCTTCTCTTGCGTTAGAAAAAAAATAATTTGAACTGGCGAGAACCCGGCGAATCAAATTCAAATTCTTTATGGTAGTGATTCGCCGGGTTCTCGCCAGTTCAAATTATTTTTTTTTTCTGATATGCGTTGTATACTTTTCTATTCGTAAGAATCCCCCTTTTAATTCAATTCGATGTTAATGTAAATGAACCATAACTATGTAGTCCTATTCCTAATAGATTGACTCCAAAATAGCATATCCAAATTATAAGAAATCCAATAGACGCCACAATTGCTGAATCTGAATAGTTGAATTTTATATTTGTTCGGGTATGTAAATAAATTGCAAATATGACCCAAGTAATAAAAGCCCAAGTTTCTTTGGGGTCCCAACTCCAATAGGATCCCCACGCTTCATTAGCCCATACTGCTCCAGAAAGAATTCCTATGGTTAAAAAGATAAATCCTAGACTAATAACCCGATAACTCCAATAATCTAACTGTTGAATCAAATGCAACCTGTAATAATTCCTTGTAGGAAAAAAAGAAGTTTTTTTTAAAACAGTTCTTTGTTCATTCATATATTCGATTTCACCCAGGAAAAATGACTCATTAAAATTTAATAAATGATTACTCGTAGAAAAAAAACTTCTCTTTTTTCTAACTGCAATGACTAGAAGTGATACTGATAATAATGATCCACATAAAAGGGCCGCATAGCCTAATATCATCATACTTACGTGCATTATTAGCCATTCAGATTGAAGGGCGGGTACTAATATTGCGGATTCGTGGATTTCAGTTAAAAGTCCTGAAGTAGCAAAGCCTTGGGAAAAAATAGCACTTGGGCCAATTATTGCGCTTAGAAGTTTTTGATTTTTTTTGAAATACGGGACTATATAAATAAAGGAAAAACTCCATGAAAGAAAAATTAATGATTCATATAAATTGCTTAGTGGAAAATGTCCCGAATAAATCCAACGAGAAATTAATAATCCTGTTATACAGAAAAAAGTCATTATCATACCCTTTTTGGACGAATCATATAGTTTTGCGATTTCATCGATTAAAAAGGTTATCAAATGAATTGTAATTATAATGGAAACGGTCGAAAAAGAAATATGAGTTAATATATGTTCTAAAGTTGAAAATATCATAAAAGGGGAGTTCTTTAATTATAAAATCAAAATCGGAAATTGAATTCATTATAGGATCAATTTGATTTTTTATAGTTTTTTAGGAGATAATATGCCGCCACTCGGACTCGAACCGAGATGCTCTAGCACTGCTTCCTAAGAGCAGCGTGTCTACCAATTTCACCATAGCGGCCTGTCTTGACCTCATAATAGCCTATGAATAAGTAATCGTCTAGATTTAAGAATTCAATTGGGTGCAATATTTTTTAGGAAAGATTGAATTTGATAAATAAAATTTTGTTCAAATAGATATTTCAAGGTTCATTATTTTCGTTTAGGGTTTTTGTTTTATTGTATATTTTATACTCTTCTCAACTTGATCTCCCGGAAAACTAGATAGAGCCCCCCAAAAAAGTATTTTTTTTGAATTCGTTAAGGTAAACAGAAGAATTCATATTCTCCATATTCTGATCTAAGAGGGGAATGAATTCCATTCCCTGTTGAGTTAATCAATAAGAAATGGAATTCCGGAATTTGATTTTCAAAATGAATCGGTTTTTCAGTCAGGCCAATTTAGATTATTCCAACGTGTTAGGTTTTATTACTTAGTTTATTTGTTTGTTGCACAAAAAAACTTTTTGAATTCCCGGTAGAAAGAGATTTCCCCAAGGAAAAGGCCTTTAACGCTGCCCAATGTCCCTTCCTTTTCCAAAAATTTTTACGAATACGCTTTTTTGATGCAGAAGTACGTTTTTTTGGAACTGCCATTTTAATAAAAATTAATAGATTTTTCATTGGTATAGCTGGATGTGAAAGACATCTATTGTTCATATTGTTCAAAAAAATCTGCGTTTTTCGAATTTACTATGTATTTCCTTTCTAGATAATATTTTTAGAAAAAAATATAATAAATCTATAAAAATAAAAATCTAAAAGAATAGAATAAGAAATAAGATATATGGGAATATCACATAAAATCTTATTAAAAATAATCTTTTTAGAAACTTGTCAAACTCGGGAGAAATATGCCAAATTTGACTTGAATTTTCAAATTTTAAGGAGACTAGTAATTAATCTCTTTTTTTCATATGATTTGACCAATTGTAACTTCTTGATTTGAATAGTTGAAATATTTAGCAAAAATTCAGAAAGAATAAGTATTAAAAATAACTTAAAATTCTATTTAAGTTAGGTTCAGT